TTTTCTGTAAATACTGCATATTTGATTCCATCCATAAATCCATTTTCTTCCCTATGAGTTCCAGTATCAATAAGAATTCTAGTTCTTACTGTTCATATGTTATGGTATGAATATACCATACCAATTCGGTATGTATGGATGATGAGATTCCATTGATACAGAGCCAATTCTAATAGACTTATTGAACGTTCCCATTGGCGTGCATCCAGCAGGAATTGAACCTACGAATTTGCCAATTATGAGTTGGGCGCTTTAACCATTCAGCCATGGATGCTTAACAGGGATCATCGTACATCGTAAATAACCAAATTCCAATTGAAATGAAATCTTTAGGAGGAATCAATGAGAGAACATCAATTCAAATCCTGGATCTTCGAATTGAGAGAGATATTGAGAGAGATCAAGAATTCTCACTATTTCTTAGATTCATGGACCAAATTCGATTCAGTGGGATCTTTCACTCACATTCTTTTCCACCAAGAACGTTTTATGAAACTCTTTGACCCCCGAATTTGGAGTATCCTACTTTCACGTGATTCACAGGGTTCAAGAAGCAATCGATATTTCACGATCAAAGGTATAATACTGCTTGTAGTAGCGGTCCTTATATCTCGTATTAACAATCGAAAGATTGTCGAAAGAAAAAATCTCTATTTGATGGGGCTTCTTCCTATACCTATGAATTCCATTGGACCCAGAAATGAGACATTGGAAGAATCTTTTTGGTCTTGCAATATCAATAGGTTGATTGTTTCGCCCCTGTATCTTCCAAAAGGAAAAAATATTTCTGAGAGTTGTTTCATGGATTCGCAAGAGAGTACTTGGGTTCTCCCAATAAATAAAAAGTGTATCATGCCTGAATCTAACCGGGGTTCGCGGTGGTGGAGGAACCGGATCGGAAAAAAGAGGGATTCTAGTTGTAAGGTATCTAATAAAACCGTAGTTGGAATTGAGATCTCATTCAAAGAGAAAGATAGCAAATATCTGGAGTTTCTTTTTTTATCCTATACGGATGATATGATCCGCAAGGACCATGATTGGGAATTGTTTGATCGTCTTTCTCCGAGGAAGAAGCGAAACATACTCAACTTGAATTCGGGACAGCTATTCGAAGTCTTAGGGAAAGACTTGATTTGTTATCTCATGTCTGCTTTTCGTGAAAAAAGACCAATTGAAGGGGGGGGGTTCTTCAAACAACAAGGAGCTGAGGCAACTATTCAATCAAATTATATTGAGCATGTTTCCCATCTCTTCTCGAGAAACAAGTGGGATATTTCTTTGCAAAATTGTGCTCAATTTCATATGTGGCAATTCCACCAAGATCTCTTCGTTAGTTGGGGAAAGAATCAGCACGAATCGGATTTTTTGAGGAACGTATCGAGAGAGAATTTGATTTGGTTAGACAATGTGTGGTTGGTAAACAAGGATCGGTTTTTTAGCAAGGTACGGAATGCATTGTCAAATATTCAAAAAGAAAGATCGATTCTTTGGGATCCTTCCTTTCTTCAAACGGAAGGAACAGAGATAGAATCAGATCGATTCCCGAAATGCCTTTTTGGATCTTCCTCAATGTCCCGGCTATTCGCGGAACGTGAGAAGCAGATGAATAATCATCTGCTTCCGGAAGAAATCGAAGAATTTCTTGGGAATCCTACAAGATCAATTCGTTCTTTTTTCTCTGACAGATGGTCAGAACTTCATATGGGTTCGAATCCTACTGAGAGGTCCACTAGAGATCAGAAATTTTTGAAGAAAAAACAAGATGTTTCTTTTGTTCTTTCCAGGCGATCGGAAAATAAAGAAATGGTTGATATATTCAAGATAATTACGTATTTACAAAATACCGTCTCAATTCATCCTATTTCATCAGATCCGGGATCTGATATGGTTCCGAAGGATGCACCGGATATGGACAGTTCCAATAAGATTTCATTCTTGAACAAAAATCCATTTTTTTATTTATTTCATCTATTCCATGGCCGGAACAAGGGGGGATACACGTTACACCATGATTTTGAATCAGAAGAGAGATTTCAAGAAATGGCAGATCTATTCACTCTATCAATAACCGGGCCGGATCTGGTGTATCATAGGAGATTTGCCTTTTCTATTGATTCCTACGGGTTAGATCAAAAAAAATTCTTGAATAAGGTATTCAACTCCAGAGATGAATCGAAAAAGAAATCTTTATTGATTCTACCTCCTCTTTTTTATGAAGAGAATGAATCTTTTTATCGAAGGATCAGAAAAAAATTGGTCCGGATCTACTGCGGGAATTATTTGGAAGATCCAAAAATAAAAACGGCGGTATTTGCTAGCAACAACATAATGGAGGCAGTCAATCAATATAGATTGATCCGAAATCTGATGCAAATCCAATATAACACCTATGGGTACATAAGAAGTGTATCGAATCGATTCTTTTTAATGAATAGATCCGATCGCAACTTCGAATATGAAATTCAAAGGGATCAAATAGGAAATGATACTCTGAATCATA